GTCCTTGTAGCTTATCTAAAGCATGACGCTGAAGACGCCAAGATGGTCGCTATACGCACCCAAGGACAAAAGACTTAGTCCTAACCTTACCGTTGGTTGTTGCTAGGTATATACATGCGAGTATCCGCGTTCCAGTGTAGACGCCCTGGGTACCCTAATTTAGGTCGACAGGAGCAGGTATCAGGCACACCAATCCATCCGTAGCCCAAAACGCCTTGCAATTGCCACGCCCCCACGGGTCCTCAGCAGTAGTTAACATTAAGCAATGAGTGTAAACTTGACTTAGCCATAGCAAATCCAGGGTCGGTAAATCCTGTGCCAGCCACCGCGGTCATACAGGAGACCCAAGTCAACGTTATAACGGCGTAAAGTGTGGTCACATGTTATCCAAAGTAGCTAAGATTAAAAAGCAACTGAGCCGTCGCAAGCTAAAGATGCTCATAAGGCCTCCACCAAAGAAGATCTTAGACAAACGATTTATTGAAACCCACGAAAGCCAGGGCCCAAACTGGGATTAGATACCCCACTATGCCTGGCCCTAAATCTTGATGCTCGATCTTACCGGAGCATCCGCCCGAGAACTACGAGCACAAACGCTTAAAACTCTAAGGACTTGGCGGTGTTCCAAACCCACCTAGAGGAGCCTGTTCTGTAATCGATGATCCACGATATACCTGACCATTCCTTGCCCGAACAGCCTATATACCGCCGTCGCCAGCCCACCCAGCATGAAGGCCCAACAGTGGACGCAATAGCCATATCCCGCTAATAAGACAGGTCAAGGTATAGCCTATGGAATGGAAGCAATGGGCTACATTTTCTAAGCTAGAACACAACGGCAAAGGGACATGAAACTGTCCCTGGAAGGCGGATTTAGCAGTAAAGTGGGACAATCGAGCCCTCTTTAAGCCGGCCCTGGAGCACGTACATACCGCCCGTCACCCTCCTCAAAAGCCCCCCCCCCCCATAACTAATAAGCTACCCAGCCAAAGAGGAGGTAAGTCGTAACAAGGTAAGTGTACCGGAAGGTGCACTTAGACTACACCAAGACGTAGCTTTAATGAAAGCATTCAGCTTACGCCTGAAAGATATCTGCTCACACCAGATCGTCTTGATGCCAAACTCTAGCCCAACATACATAACCTAGAATAACCAAACTACTACCCCAAACTTAACTAAAGCATTTACTAGTCTCAGTATAGGCGATAGAAAAGACACCTTTTGGAGCGATAGAGATCACGTACCGTAAGGGAAAGATGAAATAGCAGTGAAAAAATAAGCTAAAAACAGCAAAGATCAACCCTTGTACCTTTTGCATCATGGTCTAGCAAGAAAAACCAAGCAAAATGAATTAAAGTTTGCCACCCCGAAACCCAAGCGAGCTACTTACGAGCAGCTAATGTTGAGCGAACCCGTCTCTGTTGCAAAAGAGTGGGATGACTTGTTAGTAGAGGTGAAAAGCCAATCGAGCTGGGTGATAGCTGGTTGCCTGTGAAACGAATCTAAGTTCACTCTTAATTCTTCTCCAAGGAACATAAAAACCCTAATGAAGCGAATTAAGGGCTATTTAAAGGAGGTACAGCTCCTTTAAAAAAGAATACAATCTCTACGAGCGGATAAATAATTACACGACAGAATTACTGTGGGCCCTCAAGCAGCCATCAACAAAGAGTGCGTTAAAGCTCTGTACTCTAAAAATACAAGAACTATATGACTCCCTCCCCACTAACAGGCTAACCTATGACAATAGGAGAATTAATGCTAGAATGAGTAACCAGGGTTCTCCCTCTTCGACGCAAGCTTACATCAGTACATTATTAACAAGCCACCATATACGATCAATCCAACAAGCACAGTATTAAGTACCTTGTTAACCCGACAGAGGAGCGTCCATTAAGAAAGATTAAAACCTGTAAAAGGAACTAGGCAAACACGTCAAGGCCCGACTGTTTACCAAAAACATAGCCTTCAGCAAACCTACAGACAAGTATTGAAGGTGATGCCTGCCCGGTGACCTGATGTTTAACGGCCGCGGTATCCTAACCGTGCAAAGGTAGCGCAATCAATTGTCCCGTAAATCGGGACTTGTATGAATGGCTAAACGAGGTCTTAACTGTCTCTTACAGGCAATCGGTGAAATTGATCTCCCTGTGCGAAAGCAGGGATGCACACATAAGACGAGAAGACCCTGTGGAACTTTAAAAACAGCGACCACCCCAAAATACATCCACCCCCACTTCGGGCTCACTTATCCCACGGGCTACTGGCTCGCATTTTTTCGGTTGGGGCGACCTTGGAGCAAAACAGAACCTCCAAAAATTAGACCAAACCTCTAGACTGAGAGCAACACCTCTACGTGCTAATAGCATCCAGACCCAATATAATTGATCAATGGACCAAGCTACCCCAGGGATAACAGCGCAATCTCCTCCAAGAGTCCATATCGACGAGGAGGTTTACGACCTCGATGTTGGATCAGGACATCCTAGTGGTGCAGCCGCTACTAAGGGTTCGTTTGTTCAACGATTAACAGTCCTACGTGATCTGAGTTCAGACCGGAGTAATCCAGGTCGGTTTCTATCTATGATGAACTCTTCCCAGTACGAAAGGATAGGAAAAGTGAGGCCAATACCACAAGCAAGCCTTCGCCTTAAGTAATGAAACCAACTAAATTACAAAAGGCTATCACTCCACCCACGTCCTAGAAAAGGACTAGCTAGCGTGGCAGAGCTCGGTAAATGCAAAAGGCTTAAGTCCTTTAACTCAGAGGTTCAAATCCTCTCCCTAGCTTTACTTTTCTCCTACTCCACCATGACTAACTACCCCCTCCTAATCAACCTCATCATGGCCCTCTCCTACGCTCTACCCATTTTAGTAGCAGTAGCCTTCCTTACACTAGTAGAACGAAAAATTCTGAGCTACATGCAAGGCCGAAAAGGCCCAAACATTGTTGGCCCATTTGGACTGCTTCAACCCCTAGCAGATGGCGTAAAACTGTTTATCAAAGAACCGATCCGACCCTCATCATCTTCTCCCATCCTCTTTATTGCAACCCCCATACTAGCTCTCATCCTAGCAATCTCAATTTGAATCCCCCTACCCCTGCCATTTTCCCTAGTAGACCTCAATCTAGGCCTACTATTTCTACTGGCTATGTCCAGCCTAGCAGTATACTCAATCCTATGATCAGGCTGAGCTTCAAACTCAAAGTATGCTTTAATCGGAGCCCTACGAGCAGTAGCCCAAACCATTTCCTATGAAGTCACTCTAGCAATCATCCTCCTATCCATTATCCTCATCAGCGGAAATTACACCCTTGGCACTCTTGCAACCACCCAAGAACCTCTCTACCTAATCTTCTCCTGCTGACCCTTAGCCATGATATGATACGTATCGACACTTGCTGAAACAAACCGCGCCCCCTTCGACCTAACAGAAGGCGAATCAGAACTAGTATCCGGATTTAACGTAGAATACGCAGCAGGGCCCTTTGCCCTATTTTTCCTAGCCGAATACGCCAACATCATACTCATGAACACACTAACCGCCATCCTATTCTTCAACCCAAGCATTTTCAACCTGCCCCAAGAACTCTTCCCTATCGCACTAGCCACAAAAGCCCTTCTCCTATCAGCAGGCTTCTTATGAGTACGTGCCTCCTACCCACGATTCCGATACGATCAACTAATGCACCTGCTATGAAAAAACTTCTTACCACTCACCCTAGCCCTATGTTTATGACATATCAGCATGCCTATTTGCTACGCGGGCCTGCCTCCTTACTTATAAGCCCAAAGGAAATGTGCCTGAACACCTAAGGGTCACTATGATAAAGTGAACATAGAGGTACACCAGTCCTCTCATTTCCTAGCCTCTAGAAAAGCAGGAATTGAACCTACACTAGAGAGATCAAAACCCTCCATACTCCCCTTATATTATTTTCTAGTAGGGTCAGCTAAATAAGCTATCGGGCCCATACCCCGAAAATGATGGTTCAACTCCTTCCCCTGCTAATGAACCCCCAAGCAAAACTAATCTTCACTATCAGCCTTATACTAGGAACAACTATCACAATCTCAAGCAACCACTGAATCATAGCCTGAGCCGGCCTTGAAATTAACACCCTCGCTATCCTCCCACTAATCTCCAAATCCCACCATCCTCGAGCCATCGAGGCTGCAACCAAATACTTTTTAGTCCAAGCAACTGCCTCTACTTTACTACTATTCTCCAGCATAACCAACGCATGATATACCGGACAGTGAGATATCACCCAATTAACCCACCCCATTTCCTGCCTAATCTTAACCTCTGCCATTGCAATAAAACTGGGACTAGTCCCATTCCACTTTTGATTCCCCGAAGTCCTTCAAGGAGCACCACTCACAACCGGGCTACTTCTAGCCACAGTCATGAAATTTCCCCCAATCACACTATTCTTTTTAACCTCCCACTCCCTAAACCCAACTCTACTAACCTGCATAGCCATTCTTTCTGCCGCTCTTGGCGGGTGAATAGGACTTAACCAGACCCAGATCCGAAAAATCCTAGCTTTCTCTTCTATCGCCCACCTAGGCTGAATAACCATTATTATCTCTTTTGACCCAAAACTAACTTTACTAAATTTCTACATCTACAGCCTCATAACTGCAGCCACTTTTCTAGCCCTAAACTCAATCAAAGCCTTAAAATTAACAACCCTCATAACAACATGAACAAAAACTCCCTCATTAAACGCAATACTATTCTTAACCCTACTCTCCCTAGCAGGCCTCCCTCCCCTCACAGGCTTTCTCCCCAAATGATTAATCATTCAAGAACTAACTAAGCAAAGCATAGCCCCAGCGGCAACCGTAATCTCCCTTTTATCCCTACTAGGCCTATTCTTTTATCTTCGACTCGCATACTGCACCACAATTACACTACCTCCACACACCACAAATCACATAAAGCAATGACACACTAACAAGCCAACTCACATCACAATCGCCATTTTAACCACTCTATCCACTATGCTTCTACCTATCTCCCCTTTAATCTATCCTTTATCATAAGAAGCTTAGGTTCACCCAAACCGGAAGCCTTCAAAGCCTCAAACAAGAGTTAAACCCTCTTAGCTTCTGCTAAAACCCGCAGGACACTACCCTGCATCTCCTAAGTGCAAACCAGGTACTTTAACTTAAGCTAGGGCTTTATCCCTACCACTAGACAGATGGGCTTCGATCCCATAATCTTATAGTTAACAGCTATATGCCCCAACCAGCAGGCTTCTGCCTAACAGACTCCGGCACACTATCAATGCGCATCTACGAGCTTGCAACTCATCATGAACTTCACTACAGAGCCGATAAGAAGAGGAATTGAACCTCTGTAAAAAGGACTACAGCCTAACGCTTACACACTCAGCCATCTTACCTATGACATTCATCAACCGGTGACTATTCTCAACCAACCATAAAGATATCGGTACCCTCTACCTAATCTTCGGTGCATGAGCTGGTATAGTAGGCACTGCCTTAAGCCTTCTCATCCGAGCAGAATTAGGTCAACCAGGCGCCCTCCTGGGTGACGACCAAGTCTACAACGTCGTCGTAACCGCCCATGCCTTTGTAATAATCTTCTTCATAGTTATACCCATCATAATCGGAGGATTCGGAAACTGACTAGTCCCACTAATAATTGGAGCCCCAGACATAGCCTTCCCCCGAATAAACAATATAAGCTTCTGACTACTACCTCCATCCTTTCTCCTACTACTAGCCTCCTCAACAGTAGAAGCAGGGGTGGGAACTGGATGAACAGTATACCCACCCTTAGCTGGCAACCTAGCACACGCCGGAGCTTCAGTAGACCTAGCTATTTTTTCTCTCCATCTGGCAGGTATTTCCTCTATCCTAGGTGCTATCAACTTCATCACAACAGCAATCAACATAAAACCACCAGCCCTATCACAATACCAGACTCCTCTGTTCGTCTGATCCGTATTAATCACCGCTGTCCTGCTCCTCCTATCCCTCCCAGTCCTAGCCGCTGGAATCACTATGCTACTAACTGACCGTAACCTCAATACTACCTTTTTCGACCCAGCAGGAGGAGGAGACCCAGTCCTTTACCAACACCTCTTCTGATTCTTCGGCCACCCAGAAGTTTACATCCTAATCCTACCAGGATTCGGCATCATTTCCCACGTCGTAGCTTACTACGCAGGCAAAAAAGAACCATTCGGCTACATAGGAATAGTATGAGCCATACTGTCCATCGGTTTCCTAGGCTTTATCGTATGAGCCCACCATATATTTACGGTAGGAATAGACGTAGACACCCGAGCTTACTTCACATCCGCAACCATAATCATCGCCATCCCAACAGGAATCAAAGTATTCAGCTGACTTGCAACCTTACACGGTGGTATCATCAAATGAGAACCACCCATGCTATGAGCCCTAGGCTTTATCTTCCTATTCACTATCGGAGGCCTAACAGGCATTGTCCTAGCCAACTCTTCCCTAGACATCGCACTACACGACACTTACTACGTAGTAGCACACTTCCACTACGTACTATCAATAGGAGCAGTATTTGCAATCCTAGCAGGATTCACTCACTGATTCCCCCTATTCACAGGCTACACGCTCCACTCTACATGGGCTAAAACCCACTTTGGAGTGATGTTCGTAGGCGTCAACCTCACTTTCTTCCCACAACACTTCCTAGGCCTAGCCGGCATGCCACGACGATACTCAGACTACCCAGACGCTTACACCCTATGAAACACCATCTCCTCAGTAGGGTCACTTATCTCCATGACAGCAGTAATCATGCTAGTGTTCATGATCTGAGAAGCCTTTGCGTCAAAACGCAAAGCTCTTCAACCAGAACTAACAAGCACTAACATTGAATGAATTCACGGCTGCCCACCTCCGTTCCACACCTTTGAAGAACCCGCCTTCGTCCAAGTCCAAGAAAGGAAGGAGTCGAACCCCCATACGTTGGTTTCAAGCCAACTGCATAAACCACTTATGCTTCTTTCTCATAAGAGGCGTTAGTAAAACTATTACATAACCTTGTCAAGGTTAAATTACAGATGAAACTTCTGTACACCTCTACTCAAACATGGCAAACCACTCACAACTAAGCTTCCAAGATGCCTCATCACCCATTATAGAAGAACTGATACAATTCCACGACCACACCATAATGGTCGCTCTAGCTATCTGCAGCCTTGTACTCTACCTCTTAACCTTAATACTAACAGAAAAACTGTCATCAAACACAGTTGACGCGCAAGCAATCGAACTAGTCTGAACAATCCTCCCAGCCATTGTCCTAATCACACTAGCCCTACCATCCCTACGAATCCTATACATAATAGACGAAATCAACGAGCCAGACCTCACTCTAAAAGCCATTGGCCACCAATGATACTGAACCTACGAATACACTGACTTCAAAGACCTTACATTTGACTCCTACATGATCCCAACAACAGACTTACCCTTAGGCCACTTCCGCCTCCTAGAAGTAGACCATCGTGTCATTGTCCCCACACATTCCACCGTCCGAGTTATCGTCACTGCTGATGATGTCCTACACTCATGAGCTGTACCAAGCTTAGGCGTAAAAACCGACGCAATCCCTGGACGTCTAAACCAAACTTCCTTCCTGGCCTCCCGACCTGGAGTCTACTACGGCCAATGCTCAGAAATTTGTGGAGCAAACCACAGCTTCATGCCCATTGTAGTAGAATCCGTCCCACTCGCCAACTTTGAAAACTGATCCTCTCTGTTATCATCCTAACCATTAAGAAGCTATGCAACAGCATTAGCCTTTTAAGCTAAAGAAAGAGGAAAACTCCTCCTTAATGATATGCCACAACTAAATCCAAACCCTTGATTTTTTATCATGATTACTACATGACTCACATATTCCCTCATTATCCAACCTAAACTACTAACATTCGTAACCACCAACCCCCCATCTAGCAAAACACCCACAACCCCAAGCACAACCCCCTGAACCTGACCATGAACCTAAGCTTCTTCGACCAATTCTCAAGCCCCTCCCTTCTAGGAATCCCATTAATCCTCATCGCAACAATATTCCCAGCTTTATTAATCCCATCCCCAGGTAACCGCTGAATTACAAGCCGCCTCTCCACCCTACAATTATGACTTATCAATCTAATCACAAAACAACTAATAACCCCTCTAGACAAAAAAGGCCACAAATGAGCCCTAATCCTAACATCACTAATAATTTTCCTCTTGTTAATCAACCTCCTAGGCCTACTACCCTACACCTTCACCCCAACTACCCAACTATCTATAAACCTAGCCCTAGCTTTTCCCCTATGACTCGCCACCCTCCTAACAGGCTTACGTAACCAACCCACTGCCTCTCTAGGCCACCTGCTACCAGAAGGAACCCCAACCCCCCTAATCCCAGCCCTAATCATAATCGAAACAACAAGCCTACTAATCCGACCACTAGCTTTAGGCGTCCGCCTAACAGCCAACCTCACAGCGGGCCATCTACTAATCCAACTCATCTCCACAGCCACGGTAGCCCTATACTCAACAATACCAGCAGTTTCTCTACTCACCCTACTAGTTCTATTCCTTTTAACCTTACTAGAAGTAGCCGTAGCTATAATCCAAGCTTACGTCTTTGTCCTACTACTAAGCCTGTACCTTCAAGAGAACATCTAACCCCAATGGCACACCAAGCACACTCATACCACATAGTAGATCCAAGCCCATGACCCATCCTAGGAGCCGCCGCCGCCCTCCTAACCACCTCAGGCCTGACAATATGATTCCACTCTCGCACTCCCTACCTCCTAATCATTGGCCTACTAACAACCGCCCTCGTCATATTCCAATGATGACGTGACATCGTACGAGAAAGTACGTTCCAAGGCCACCATACCCCTACTGTCCAAAAAGGGCTTCGATATGGCATAGTCCTATTTATCGCCTCAGAAGCCCTTTTTTTCTTCGGCTTTTTCTGAGCTTTTTTCCACTCAAGCCTAGCCCCTGCTCTAGAACTAGGAGGACAATGACCTCCAGTCGGAATTAAACCCCTAGACCCAATAGAAGTCCCCCTCCTTAACACCGCCATCCTCCTAGCTTCCGGCGTTACAGTAACATGAGCCCACCACAGCATCACAGAGGCCCTCCGAAAACAAGCAATCCAAGCCCTCACTCTCACCGTCCTCCTAGGCTTCTACTTCACCGCTCTACAAGCAATAGAATACTACGAAGCCCCATTTTCCATCGCAGACGGAGTATACGGTTCTACTTTCTTTGTCGCTACTGGATTCCACGGCCTACACGTCATCATTGGCTCTACCTTCCTCCTAGTATGCCTTCTGCGACTGATCAAATACCATTTCACATCAGGCCACCACTTTGGCTTCGAAGCAGCAGCCTGATACTGACACTTCGTAGACGTTGTTTGACTATTCCTCTACGTATCTATCTACTGATGAGGATCTTACTCTTCTAGTATACTAATTACAATCGACTTCCAATCCTTAGAATCTGGTTCAAACCCAGAGAAGAGTAATGAACATAATTATCTTCATAATCTCTATATCACTAGCACTAAGCATCGCCTTAACTCTACTAAACTTCTGACTAGCTCAAATAAACCCGGACCCAGAAAAATTATCCCCATACGAATGCGGCTTCGATCCACTGGGATCTGCTCGACTACCATTCTCTATCCGATTCTTCCTAGTAGCAATTATATTTCTCTTATTCGACTTAGAAATTGCCCTCCTACTACCACTTCCATGAGCCACCCAACTACAAGACCCTACCTCTACTTTAATCTGAGCCACTATTTTAATTCTTCTCCTCACCCTAGGACTAATCCACGAATGAGCCCAAGGAGGCCTAGAGTGGGCAGAATAGTAGAAAGTTAGTCTAACCAAGACAGTTGATTTCGGCTCAACAAATTATAGTAATCACCCTATAACTTTCTTCATGACCCTGCTCCACTTAAGCTTTTACTCTGCCTTCACCCTGAGCGCCCTAGGACTAGCATTCCACCGAACCCACCTAATCTCGGCTCTACTATGCTTAGAAAGCATAATACTATCAATATATGTAGCCCTATCAATATGACCCATCCAAACACAATCATCAGCTTCAACCATCCTACCAATCTTCATACTGACTTTCTCTGCATGCGAAGCAGGAACTGGACTAGCTCTACTTGTAGCCTCCACCCGCACCCACGGCTCCGACCACTTACACAACTTCAATCTCCTACGATGCTAAAAATCATACTACCAACTATTATACTACTCCCCCTAACACTCCTGTCCCCACGCAAACACCTATGAACCAATACTACAACATACAGCCTATTAATCGCCGCTATCAGCCTACAATGACTAGTTCCAACCTACTATCCGGGCAAAACTCTAACCCCCTGATCATCCGTAGACCAAATCTCCTCTCCCCTACTAGTGCTTTCTTGCTGACTTCTCCCCCTCATAATCATAGCGAGCCAAAACCACCTAGAGCAAGAACCTACTTCACGCAAACGAACCTTCATCACAACAATAATTTTAGCTCAACCCTTCATTCTCCTAGCCTTTTCATCCTCAAACTTAATACTATTCTACATTGCATTCGAAGCCACTCTAATCCCAACCCTCATCCTCATCACCCGATGAGGCAGCCAACCAGAACGACTAAACGCAGGCATCTACCTGCTATTCTACACACTCGCCAGTTCCCTCCCACTATTAATTACAATTATTCACCTACACAATCAAATTGGCACTCTATGCCTCCCAATACTCAAACTCCATCACCCAACAATAACTCACTCCTGAACAAACCTCATATCCAGCCTAGCCCTCCTCATCGCCTTCATGGTCAAAGCCCCACTATACGGCCTACACCTTTGACTACCTAAAGCCCATGTGGAAGCCCCAATTGCAGGCTCTATACTTCTAGCCGCCCTCCTATTAAAACTAGGAGGATATGGCATCATACGAATCACCATCCTAGTAAACCCCTCACTAAACAACCTCCACTACCCATTCATCACCCTAGCACTATGAGGCGCACTAATAACTAGCGCCATCTGCTTACGACAAATTGACTTAAAATCATTAATCGCCTACTCCTCTGTCAGCCACATAGGCCTAGTAGTCGCCGCAACTATAATCCAAACCCAATGAGCATTCTCCGGAGCAATAATCTTAATAATCGCACACGGACTAACTTCTTCAATACTATTCTGCTTAGCTAACACCAACTATGAACGAACTCACAGCCGAATCCTCCTACTCACACGAGGACTCCAACCACTCCTCCCCCTCATAGCTATTTGATGATTATTAGCAAACCTAACAAACATAGCTCTCCCACCAACAATCAACTTAATAGCTGAATTAACCATCATAATTGCCCTATTTAACTGATCTTCACTCACCATCATCTTGACAGGAGCAGCAATCTTCCTAACTGCCTCATATACCCTATACATGCTAATAATAACACAACGAGGAGCCCTTCCATCCCACATCACATCCATCCAAAACTCCTCAACACGAGAGCACCTCCTCATAACCCTCCACATTATCCCCATAGGCCTTCTCATCCTTAAACCCCAACTAATCTCAGGAATCCCCATATGCAAGCATAGTTTTAATTCAAACATTAGACTGTGATCCTAAAAATAGAAGTTAAAATCTTCTTGCTTGCCGAGGGGAGGTTAAACCAACAAGAACTGCTAATTCTCGCATCTGAGTATAAACCCTCAGTCCCCTTACTTTCAAAGGATAACAGTAATCCAATGGTCTTAGGAGCCACTCATCTTGGTGCAAATCCAAGTGAAAGTAATGGACTCCCCACTTATCCTAATCACTCTCATACTACTGACACTAACAACTCTCTCTACCCCCCTCATCTTTCCCATACTATCAAACAGCCTCAAAAACACCCCAACCACCATTACAAATACAGTAAAAACTTCCTTCCTAATCAGCCTAATCCCTATAATAATCCACATCCACTCAGGAACAGAAAGCCTGGTCCTCCTATGAGAATGAAAATTTATCATAAATTTCAAAATCCCACTCAGCCTAAAACTAGACTTCTACTCCCTAACCTTCTTTCCAATCGCCCTATTCGTATCATGATCTATCCTACAATTTGCAACCTGATACATAGCCTCAGACCCCTATATCACAAAATTCTTCACCTACCTACTACTATTCCTCATTGCAATACTTATCTTAATTGTAGCCAACAACCTATTTGTACTATTCATCGGATGAGAAGGGGTAGGAATTATGTCTTTTCTACTAATCAGCTGATGACACGGCCGAGCAGAAGCCAATACTGCTGCCCTCCAAGCCGTACTATATAACCGAATCGGAGATGTCGGCCTCATCCTATGTATAGCATGACTAGCCTACACAATAAACACCTGAGAAATCCAACAACTACCATCCCCATCCCAAACCCCAACACTACCCCTCCTAGGCCTAATTCTAGCCGCAACAGGAAAATCAGCTCAATTCGGCCTACACCCGTGACTCCCTGCCGCCATGGAAGGCCCAACCCCTGTATCCGCCCTACTACACTCCAGCACAATAGTAGTTGCCGGAATTTTCCTCCTTATCCGAACCCACCCTCTACTCAACAACAACCAAAGCGCTCTAACTCTCTGCCTATGCCTTGGAGCCCTATCCACACTATTCGCAGCCACATGCGCCCTCACCCAAAATGACATCAAAAAAATTATTGCTTTTTCCACCTCAAGCCAACTAGGTTTAATAATAGTCACTATCGGACTAAACCTCCCACAACTAGCCTTCCTACACATCTCAACACACGCATTCTTTAAAGCAATACTATTCTTATGCTCCGGATCTATCATCCACAGCCTCAACGGGGAACAGGACATCCGAAAAATAGGAGGCCTCCAAAAAATGCTTCCAACTACTACCTCTTGCCTCACTATCGGCAACTTAGCCCTAATAGGAACACCATTCCTAGCAGGCTTTTACTCAAAAGATCAAATCATCGAAAGCCTAAACACCTCTTACCTAAACGCATGAGCCCTACTCCTCACACTACTAGCCACATCATTCACTGCAGTCTACACTATCCGCATAACCATACTCGTACAAGCTGGCTTCACACGAATCCCACCCCTCACCCCAATAAACGAAAACAACCCAGCAGTAACATCTCCAATTACCCGACTTGCACTAGGAAGCATCACAGCAGGACTCCTAATCACCTCATACATCCCACCCACAAAAACACCACCCATAACTATACCACTATCCATCAAAATTACAGCCCTAGTAGTCACAGCCCTAGGAATCGCTCTCGCCCTAGAAATATCAAAACTAACCCAAACTCTCATTCTTACCAAACAAAACCCATACCGCAACTTCTCTATCTCCCTAGGCTACTTTAACCCACTAATACACCGACTCAGCACAAAACCCCTCCTAGCCGGGGGCCAAAATGTAGCTTCTCACCTTATAGACCTCTCTTGATTCAAACTACTAGGACCAGAAGGATTAGCTCACCTCCAACTAAAAGCAGCTAAAACTGCAACCACCCTACACCCAGCTTTAATCAAAGCCTACCTAGGCTCATTCGCTTTATCCACACTCATTCTACTACTATCTACCTACAGAAAAACTAATGGCACTCAATCTTCGTAAAAACCACCCCCTACTAAAAATCGTCAACGACTCACTGATCGACCTACCAACACCATCAAACATCTCAACTTGATGAAATTTTGGATCCCTACTAGGAATCTGCTTAATTACACAAATTGTCACAGGACTATTACTAGCCATACACTACACAGCAGACACATCCCTAGCATTCACTTCTGTCGCCCACACATGCCGAAACGTCCAATTCGGTTGACTAATTCGAAACCTTCACGCAAACGGAGCTTCCTTTTTCTTCATCTGCATCTACTTCCATATCGGCCGAGGATTCTACTACGGATCATATCTAAACAAAGAAACTTGAAACATCGGAGTTATCCTACTATTAACACTCATAGCCACCGCCTTCGTCGGATACGTGCTACCCTGAGGACAAATGTCATTCTGAGGGGCCACAGTAATTACAAACCTATTCTCAGCAATCCCATACATTGGCCAAACACTAGTAGAATGAGCATGAGGCGGATTCTCAGTAGACAACCCCACCCTAACCCGATTTTTCGCCCTCCACTTCCTTCTCCCATTCATCATTGCAGGGCTCACCCTAGTACACCTAACCCTACTACACGAAACAGGATCAAACAACCCCCTGGGAATTCCATCAGACTGCGACAAAATTCCATTCCACCCCTACTACTCTACAAAAGACATCCTAGGTTTCGCACTCATACTAATCCTCCTCGCCTCCCTAGCCCTATTCTCACCCAACCTGCTAGGAGACCCAGAAAACTTCACACCGGCCAACCCACTAGCTACACCCCCACACATTAAACCCGAATGATATTTCCTATTTGCCTACGCCATCCTACGATCTATCCCAAACAAACTAGGAGGCGTACTAGCCCTAGCTGCCTCTGTCCTAGTCCTCTTCCTCCTTCCCCTCCTCCACACTTCAAAACTACGCTCAATAACCTTCCGCCCCCTCTCACAAATCCTATTCTGAGCCCTAGTAGCTAACCTTCTCGTCCTAACCTGAGTAGGAAGCCAACCAGTCGAACACCCATTCATTATCATCGGCCAACTAGCTTCCTTCACATACTTCACCATCATCCTAATTCTCTTCCCCCTCGTATCCATCCTAGAAAACAAAATGCTTAAACTCTAACTCTAATAGTTTATAAAAACATTGGTCTTGTAAGCCAAAGATTGAAGACTACACCCCTTCTTAGAGTTACTCACGGCGGCCCCCCCCCCCCCCCCCCCAAGCACTCTTCCAGTGCTTTCTAGGGTATGTATAACTTTGCATTGCATTATATACCCCATACGCATTACAGTCAATGTAGGATCTTCCACATACTACCCAGGTCCATACGCCCCCGCACCCCAGTTTCCGACGCCAACGAACTTGTTGAACGGTTTGTTGCGTGACCAATCACATCTTTGTTTCAGGCACCCCTCGCCCAAGTGATCCTACCCAAGGCCTACCCGTCAAGCGTTACACAAGATCGGAACTCCTCCTTCGTACTTTACCCCCAACCAGGGATACGACTAATGTCACAGTACACCTTTGAATGCTCCTAGACATACATTTCGCCCACCTCCAAAACACTACCTCTTCCAACGACTTTCAAGAACTCCCAAGCCAGAGAACCTGGTTATCTATTAATCGCTCTTCTCACGAGAACCGAGCTACTCAATGTCAGTTATACCCTAGTTATTGGCGTCAGGGGCATACTTTCCCTCTTACCCTCGAGGCCCTACTTGCTCTTTTGCGCCTCCCGTGGTAACTTCAGGACCATCTCCTTCTTAACCCTTTACCTACTGCCCTTCACTGATACTAGTGGTTGGTCGTGAAGACTCCCCTCTACTCTCGTTACTCCGGCATGCCGACCTCCTACACTTAGCTTCTTTTGGGGTCCTTTCAATAGGCCCTTCCAGTGCGTAGCAGGAGATATCTTCCTCTTGACATGTCCATCACATGACCGCCGCGCATATGAATCCCCCAGCCAATTCCTAAGTGTAATGGTTGAAGTATAAGTCCTACGCATACTCTGACGCTGATGCACTTTGACCCCATTCATGGACCCCGCGCCGTTTGCCTATACAGGCACTAGATAATGCAATGGTCACCGGACATATTTTTATCTCTCACACTTTCCTGAGACTTAGAGCTAAACATCCATTTTTGCTGTTCATTTTTTATCTTGATTTTTTTTTCCACTCACATAATTAATAAACTTCCCACATTCTTCACATTCAACGCGATCAATTTCATCATTCATTAAACTTCAACACCATAAAGCTGAAATCACCCACCAAACACACCTTCAAGGGGAAAGGAATCAAACCTTCATCACCAACTCCCAAAGCTGGCATTTTCACTAAACTACCCCCTGACCACACACCCTATACAGCCCGAATCGCCCCACGAGACAACCCTCGCACAAGTTCCAACACCACAAACAAAGTCAACAATAACCCTCACCCGCCAATTAAAAACAACCCTACCCCCCACGAATACAAAACTGCAACCCCAGCAAAATCTAACCGAACAAACGAAAACCCTACATTATCCACAGTCCCCCCTTCCACCACAACCTCAAACGCTCCTCCCATAACAGCCCCTACCATAATAACTAAACTCATCCCCAAACCATATCCTACAACCCCCCAATCAGCCCACCCTTCTGGATATGGATCAGCCGCTAACGACACCGAATAAACAAACACCACCAACATCCCTCCCAAATAAACCATTACCAATACCAACGACACAAAAGATACCCCCAAACTCACCAACCAACCACATCCAGCAATAGACGCCACAACCAACCCTAACACTCCATAATAAGGAGAAGGATTAGATGCAACTGCCAGACTTCCCAGAACAAAGCATAAACTTATAAACAAAACAAATTTTATCATAATTTCTGCTCGGCCTCTCTCCGAAATCTACAGCCTGAAAAACTGTCGTTATTAAAGCTTTAACTACAGAAACTATCCAACACAACCACCCCATTCTCCATCCACACATCCTCTACCAAACTAGCTAAATAAACTCTCGCAACTCACAGCTAAACGCCCGCCATCAACACTCTTTTTTATCTTGACATTTCATTCTCACCCCCACAACCAACCAAATACTACATTTTCTCCACCCGCCCGCGCAATTTTCTTCACTCAACCCATCCACCAAACCCAACCCAATCTCCCTGCCAATAAAAAGCAAACAAAAACACAATCCACATACCCAAACCAAAATCAATCTTT